AACCATCCACTCATTTTTTGTTTCAAAAACCTCCCGTTGTGGAAATCCATCTATGGTAATAGACAGTAAAAACTCCATAGAGTTGGTCTTTTGAACCCGCTTCAAGCTATCATGACAATTCACGAATCTTGGGGTAAACAATCTCTCTTGCTTATGTTTACTTTTTTCACCATTTGATTCTTGTACATAGGAAATGAGACTCAACTTTTTTACTGCAAATTTAGAAGCCGTTTTCTTTCACTCATATAACTATCTGGTTTAGTTCATCAACTCAAATGCTGAAGAAAAATAAAAATATATATAGTCAATCAAATCTTTTTATCCTTGTTTCTAGAAAGAAAAGAATTTTGATAAATTTTAGGTCTCACCGAATCACACGTAGAGATATTGATAACACACATAGAGCTAATGGTATTTCATAACTAATTGATTGAGCAGCTGCCCGTAGACCACCTAAAAAGGAATATTTATTATTTGATCCATACCCCGACATAAGAAGTCCAACGGGAGCAATACTTGAAATGGCAATCCAAAAAAAAACACCAATACTAAGATCGGCTAGAACAAGGTGATCACCAAAAGGAATTACTGAATAACTTAGAAAGATAGATATTACTGCTATGGATGGTCCAATACTGAATAAACGAGTATCTCCTGTAGATGGAATAAGGTTCTCTTTCAAAAGTAGTTTTGTCCCATCTGCTAGAGCTTGAAGAATTCCTAAAGGGCCGGCATATTCAGGCCCGATACGTTGTTGTATTCCTGCAGATATTTCTCTTTCTAACCAAACAATTACTAGTACACCTATTGTGATTCCTAATACAAGAGTCACAATAGGGATAAGCATCCATATGATCCCATAGACTTCTTTTAAGGATTCCAATTTGGAAAAAGAATTGATAGTCTCTATTTCTGTTGTATCAATTATCATTTCAACGATCAACTTCTCCCATAATGATATCTATGCTACCTAGTATTGTCATAATATCAGCCAATTTCATTCTTTTAACTAACTGAGGAAGAATTTGCAAATTGATAAAACCTGGTGGGCGAATTTTCCATCTCCAAGGAAAAACGCTCTGGTCTCCTATCAGAAAAATCCCCAATTCTCCTTTTGGGGCTTCAACTCTCACATAAAGTTCTTGTTTCGACAATTCAAAAGTTGGAGAAGGCTTTTTACTAATAAACCGATATTCAAAATCATTCCATTCAGAATCTTTTAATCTGTCAAAACGTCGCATTTCTAAATTTTCGTAAGGCCCTCCTGGAATTCCTTCCAGAGCCTGTTGAATAATCTTTATGGATTCTGTCATTTCACCGATTCGTACTAAATAACGAGCTAATGAATCCCCTTCTCGTTGCCATTGAACCTGCCAATCAAATTCGTCGTAAGACTCATAATGATCAACTTTACGAAGATCCCATTCTATTCCGGAAGCTCGTAGCATTGGTCCCGATAAACCCCAATTTACTGCCTCGTCTCTCCCAATAATGCCTACGCCTTCAACTCGTTCTAAAAAAATAGGATTCCGGGTAATAAGTTTTTGATACTCAGCAACCCCTGTTAAAAAATAATCGCAAAAATCCAAACATTTATCTATCCAGCCATAGGGTAGATCGGCAGCCACTCCTCCAATACGAAAATAATTATGCATCATTCGCATACCGGTGGCAGCTTCGAATAGGTCATATATCAATTCTCTTTCTCGAAAAATATAGAAGAAAGGGGTCTGTGCACCAATATCCGCCATAAAAGGACCGAGCCATAACAAATGAGAAGCTATCCGACTCAACTCCAACATAATGACTCTGATATAGCTAGCCCTTTTAGGTACTTGAATATTGCCTAATTGTTCGGGTCCATTTATGGTTATTGCTTCTGTGAACATAGTAGCTAAATAATCCCAACGTGTTACATAAGGCAAATATTGTATAATTGTTCGGTTTTCCGCAATTTTCTCCATCCCTCTATGTAAATAACCCAATATTGGTTCGCAGTCGACAACATCTTCACCATCTAGAGTAACGATGAGTCGAAGAACACCGTGCATTGATGGGTGCTGAGGCCCCATATTGACTATCATGAGGTCTTTTCTTGTAGTTGGTGCAGTCATAAGTTTTTTAACGATTCATTCTTCCATGAATTACTGAAAGTGAAAAGAAGTTCATCAAAATTTAATCGAAACATATAAGTGAAAATGAAATAACTCTTCAAATTAATCAAATTAACGAGTTTTTGTCTCTCGAATCTCCAACTGATTAATTAATTCTTTATAACGTACTCTATTTTTTTTTGCCAAATAAGCTAGCAGTCGTTGACGTTTTCCCAAAATTTTCTTCAAACCTCTCTGAGATAAATAGTCTTTTTTGTGCAATTCTAAATGTGAAGTAAGTCTCCGTATCTTATTGGTGAAATTGAATACTTGAAATTCAACAGATCCTTTCTTTTCTTCTTGAAAAATAACTGAAATGACAGAATTTTTTACCATAAATGAATTTCCCCTTTCTTTATTTTACAGATATGGATTTTTTCTAATTTTATTGATCAGTAATAATAATGCCAGTAATTTGAACGTGGTATATAGACTTAATTTCTTTATGAACCTCTAATTTTAGCAATTCCAATAAATTAATCAAATTTCAAATTTGATTCAGATAGGAATCCAAAAAGGTGGTAGGTACGTTTTTTTCAGTCACAAAAGCGAATAATTGAAACCTAAAATCCTAAAATGAAGAAGATTCTGTTGATTCATTTCTAGATCTAATCAATACCTTATTTTATTGATTTAGTATTGTCTACTCGAATTAGATTCGAATGAGATGTAAAACAAGGCATGTTTGCATTTGTTTGCTTTCAGATACTCTATACGAGACAGGGTATATAGTACTATCAATTAATTTTCAATCGTGGATACATATGTATCCTTAAGATACTGAAACGGCTACCATTATTGGTATCAAACCAATAACGATTCATACAAGCTAAATCTTCTAATCGATAATTAGGCCAAAGAAAGAACTTAAATTTAATTAATTCATTTTTATCTTTATAAAGGGGTTTCCGTTCACCCAAAAATTGACTCCAGTTTTTTACATTGGTTTCGTTGCAAAATACTGAATTTCTATCGACGACATTCCAATTCAAAGAATTAAAAAAACTTCGAATTCTCAATTCTCTACGACGTCTAGACCATAAAATATTTTCAGGAACAAGCAAATCAAAATGAGTTTTTTCTGTATTTATTCTTTGAGTTTGAGGTTGCAGAATGAATTCGTCAAAATTCTTTTTATCAACATATCTTTGTTCTCGGTATCTTTGATTAGTTTGGTGTTTACTTTTATGAACCAATGAAATACCTATGGTTTGATACATAATAAATTGTCCATTATGTTTTACAGACAACCGAATAGGTTCGATAATCAATACCCCCTTCTTCATCAAGTCTGTAAGAGGTAAATTTGCCTGAATCAGCATTATATCCAAACTCATTTCTCTCCTTTGAATTGACGATATAGTAATTTTGGTTGGATTTATCAGTCGAAGCAGGAGACAATATACCTTGATATTTTCGAGCATTCTTTTATTCAAAGCATCGTTCCATCTCAATTGAAAAAGCAAATAACGTTTCAAGAACAAATCTAGTTCTGCTTCCGTGTTGCTTTTGTATTGTTTTTTATTTTGACCCTTTTTTGTGTCTGATTCCACGTAATCTTTTTCAAGATCGGTTTGATGTTTTGAAAAAACAGGGCTCAGATTTCCTTTGTTTTCTATATCTGATCCACGCTCTCTTTGACTTGGGGGTTCTTTTGTTTCTTGACTTCGATTCTTTATTTTTTTATTTGATGGTAGAAAAAAGTTTTGTTTTTGGTTTTTATTTTGAATAACATTTTCATTTGTATTCAAATTAAAAAGAAGGAATTTGCTTGGTATAATCCACGGTTTTATTTTATAGACATTATAAAGTAGTACAAATTCTGGGAAGAACCAAAATTCCAGATTCAATATGGGACGATTAAATATTTTTTCATTCATTCCCATCCAATCAAAAAAGACTTTTTTCGAATTTTTTTTAGTTTTTTCTGGATTTTGATGAGTTGTAAGATAAAAAACCCCTTTTTTCTCAATTTTATCAATTATTTGATAATTATTAATACCAATTTTAGTATTTGGATTACTGTTGGTATCGATCTTAACCCAGGCTTCAATATCTCCTTTTTGTCTAAGAGAAAAATGGATAATTTTCCAATCAAAATATTTTCTATCGAGATTTCTTTCTATATCTAGAATATTGACCTTTCTTAGATAATTATTGATATGAAGATTGCCGGGCATATCAACAAAGTTGTGTTTGGACGTGTTGGAATTATACGAAATTTCTAAGTTCTTCTTTACTTGAAAGGGTAATCTAGAAAAAAATGAGTCACTTTTATTTTCATAATTAATTGATTTATATGCTAAAAGACCATATCTATAACATTTTTTAAAATTATCTTTTTGGTTTGATAATGAATAGAGTTCCGAATCATTTTCTTTTTTGTAATGAATTAATTGGTCTTTTTCATAAGAATTCCATTTGTTTAAGTTTCTATTTTTATTTTGAGCCATACAACTTTGATTAACCTTAGTTCGCCATTTTTTTGGCATTAATCTAGACCATCTAATCTGAGATAAATCGTATTGATAATGCCATCTTAACCAGTTTTTCCATTGATTGATTCTATAACTCTGAAGTTTCTTATGTTTTAATTCCGAATGAAATATTCCTAGTGTTTTAAAATAGTCCTTTATTTTAGTCTTAAGGAAGCAAGACGTTGTGTTATATTGAAGAACAGATCTAAATTTAGACAAATTAATAACTTGGGTTTGTGATAATTTGTAAAATACATATGCTTGTGACAAGTAGGATAAATCACAAAAAATATGTGAATTTTTCTTACTAATATTATAAAGTGACTTTTTTATAGTCGAAATAAAGATAAAGTGAATTTTTTTTTTATTA